TAATGAATACCCTTTTTTTTTTACCTCCTCCTTTTTTAATCCACAGGAGGTCAAATTAAGATTGCTGTTCAAGTTTTTCTCTAAAATTTTTGACTTAACAAAACAAGAATGGAATCGCGCTCTGTAGGATTTGAACCTACGACATTGGGTTTTGGAGACCCATGTTCTACCGAACTGAACTAAGAGCGCTTTTTTTTTATTTTTTATTACAAAAAAGAAAGCTGTAAGTAAAAAGATTCTTTTTTTATTTTACTCCACTACATCTTGAATGACTATACTATTTCATATATAAACTATATTATATATAAATATAATAAAATAAATATAATAAATAATAATATGTAAATATAATAAATAATAATATGATATAAATAATATCATATTAATTTATGATTAGGTATGTCCAATTTTAATTGATCTCAATTGATCTCTTGTTATTGTATTGCTCAGAGGCGAAGTAATAGGTAGGGATGACAGGATTTGAACCCGTGACATTTTGTACCCAAAACAAACGCGCTACCAAGCTGCGCTACATCCCTTTCAATTGGTCTACAATGTCATTGTAGAGAATCCCTGTCTTGTTTTCCACATACTTATTTCATTTTCTCCATTGAGATACACAACTTATCTTGCCATTTCTTCTTTTTTTTTGGTCTCATATCCTATAACATATAATAATAAACTTATATACATATGAAAAAAAAAAATATGAAACCTGCCATAAATTTCGTGAATGCCCGTACGGAAAGGGACGAATTTTCTTCTTTTAAAAAAAGAAAAGGAAAATCTTATCTATCAAATCATTGTACATTTCTCAATTTGAATTTGAATTAGGAATTCCGCGTACAAAACAAATGCGAGTGTCCTTTAATTTAACTACATATATACATCTGATCATATATGTATTGCCGTTATGTATTACAATAAAGAAAACAGAAGGAGGATTTTATATGCGAGATCTAAAAACATATCTATCCGTAGCGCCAGTAATAAGTACTCTATGGTTCGGGTCTTTAGCAGGTCTATTGATAGAGATCAATCGTTTTTTCCCGGATGCTTTGACATTCCCTTTTTTTTCATTCTAGTTATTAACACGGGGGGGTGAAGAAAATTAGAGATACGATTGAATATCTCTGACTACTACCCCCCTCTTTCTCTTTTTTTTCTTATTCGAATAAGAAAAAAAAGAGAAAGAATAAAAGTGGATTTAAACTCAGTGAAACTCGGAACTGGGTTCAAGCTTCAAGTAAATTTACTTTTAAATTTACTTTAATTAAATTAAGAGAACAGAAGTGGAAATGCGGTTAGGGTAACAGTATCATACAAGAAGTTTAAATAAAATAGAAAAACTGTACTTCTATTCTAATCTAAACTTCTAATGTAAATATAATTTTAAATCATTGTATTACTTATTTTTACTATATTGGCTGCAACAAAATCTTTCATAATTTGATTTCGAGTTAGCAACTTCTATTTTTTCCTTCTTTTCTTCTTCATTTCGGATAGGAAAATAGAAGAGTTGAGTGAATAAAAACCAAAAGGAGGTTCATGGCCAATGGTAAAGACGTCCGAATAAGGGTTATTTTAGAATGTACCTGTTGTGTTCGAAACAGTGTTAATAAGAAATCAATAGGCATTTCTAGATATATTACTCAAAAGAATCGACACAATAGGCCTAGTCGATTGGAATTGAGAAAATTCTGTCCCTATTGTTACAAACATACAATTCACGGGGAGATAAAGAAATAGATGGAATCGATCAACTGCGTGTCACTTTTACAAGGAAGATAAAAAATGACATATTAACATATCATATATTAGCATATCATATGTTAATATATATATTTAAATAGAAACAAGCAAAATCCTATTTCTTAATTCTAAATCATTAGCATTTTTGATCCGATCGAAGGAAATAGGATTCTCGAAATAAGGAATAAAATAAACAAGCCATGGATAAATCCAAGCGACTTTTTCTTAAGCCCAAGCGATCTCTTCGTAGGCGTTTGCCCCCGATCCAATCGGGGGATCGAATTGATTATAGAAACATGAGTTTAATTAGTCGATTTATTAGTGAACAAGGAAAAATATTATCTAGACGGGTCAATAGATTGACTTTAAAACAACAACGATTAATTACTATTGCTATAAAACAAGCTCGTATTTTATCTTCATTACCTTTTCTTAATAATGAAAGACAATTTGAAAAAAACGAGTTGGTCGCTAGACCTACGGGTCTTAGAACCAGAAAAAAATAGGCTTACTCTTCAATTGAATCAAAATTCCAATCCAAACTCAAACGTCGGTTGATATTTTGTTCGAGAAAAATCCAGGAATCCAGATTTGATTGTCGTGTTATAAAAAAAACGAATTGGGTAAGGTAAAAAGAATAAATATTTTTTTATTGAATGTTTTTGTTTAGTTTGACTACTTGATCATATTATGATCATATTTTATCATACTTATTTCTATTCTACCTTCCCGGAATTCATTTTCCAAGGAATTCCATGTCAAACATTCCGAAGGATTCCTTCCAATCTCCTTATTTTATCATGTGATTGGAAATCAGATAAAGGCAATTCCTATTTAATATAGCTAGTTGTGCAAGTATTTTACGATTAAGAAGCAACTGTCTCTTGTACAGATTGTTTATTAATGTACTATAACTACAGGATGCTGCATTCTCGCGAATTGCTGCATTTATACGAGTGACCCACAAACACCGAAAATTTCTTTTGTGCCTATCTCTATCCCGATAGGCCGAAAACAAAGCTTTTATTTTTTGTTGAATAATAGTTCGAGTAAGTCTTGAATGAGCTCCACGAAAGCTTGATGCGAATAAACGAATTTTTGTTCTACGCCTTCGAGCTATATATCCTCGTCTAATTCTGGTCATTGAATAAACGAAACTTTGATAAATAACTAATTGATTTCCTTTCTTTCAGTTATTCTTTTTCCCTTTTCTAGAATAACAAAACGGATTCTTCCAATGTATAAAATAAAAATTCCAACGGCTTTTGCTACTCTAACCTTCCCAACCACGATTTTTTCTTTTTTTTTTTTTATAAGCATTTCGCCTTGAAATAATAAATTTTATTGGTACTAGGTATCAAACAAAAACATAGTAAATAAAAATAAGTAATAATAAGTAGTAAATAGAAATGGATAAAGAAATAGTGGATTCCATCGTTTCTATGGTTATTTCTTAAACGGCGAGGTCCTCTCTATACACCGGAGCCCCTTACTTGATTTCTTGATTTAATCAATGCTATTGTTAACTTGTACAGTTCATACTTTTTGGCTCTACCCATGAATTCCCCAGTAGTAGGTCTTTCACAACGAGATCCATTTTTACAGTAACGGTATTTAATTATGCGGATTCGCTGATTAGCTGACCTTGTTAGTCCGTTCTTGCAAGAGTAGAGGCATAAATTTTCGGCTTTTTAATTTAAATAAGATTTGCCCTGCTTAACAGATAATCATTTGCTACCAATGGGGAATTCTTTCGCATTTTCAATTGAAAATTGAGGTAATTGAATTTGCACCAATAGAAACCATAAATTTGATACACAATAGAAGGATAGTATAGATCTTTTTTTTTCGTTTTAGATAGTGAAGGGGAGTCTTCCATTTTACCTTATTCATCGGTACTGATCACGGATAGTGGAAAAATTCTTTCTTTTCTTTTTCCCAACCCACAATCTGAAATCTGAACGAGTCGCACATACACCCTAGTACATGTCCCTCGGCGCTGAGGGCATCCCCCGAGAGCGGGGGATTTGGTGACATTTCTGATTGGCTGTCTTGTGTTTCTAATAAGTTGTTTAATAGTTGGCATGTTGAATCGTATGCATAATGGGCTGGTTTAGATCGATCCTAACCGGATGATTCTGAATTCTTTCTATATTCATATTCTATTGTAATATTTTATTAAAATTAATAAAATTCAAATTAATAGAATATTAAACCTCGGTAAGAAACTAAAATCTCAAATCGCGATTTGTGTGAAATTCCTGCTATTTTTTATGCAACTGCTACAAGATCAACAATTCCATGAACTTGGGCTTCTGTTGCTGACATAAAAACATCCCTTTCCATGTCTTCGGATACAACCCATAAGGGTTTGCCTGTTCTTTGTGCATAAACCCTTGTGAGGATTTCGCGCAGTTTCAGTAGTTCTTCCGCTTCCAGGACAAATTCTCCTATTTGTGCTTCATAAAAAGCAGCAATAGGTTGATGGATCATTACCCTGATCATATAAGATAATAAAAGGTTACTTTATCTCGCATAAGAAGGTCACGAGAAGAGATAAAGAATAAAAAAAAAGATAGAATTGAACAACCGTACAGGCATTGTTTGCGCATTGCATACGGCTCCACAAGAGAATTCACTTTTACCGGAGAAAAATAGAGAGTCTACAAGGCCTAGGTCGGTAAATGATACAATGACCACCCTTCCCTTGGGAGGAATTAAGAAAAACAAAATACTATGGCGGCTCCGTTGCTTTATTTCATCGGTGATTTAGCAATCCCAAAGTTTCTTTTTTTTTTTTCGTCCTCTTTCATAATTCATAATAATATAAATAGCATTAAGAACCTTCTGGTGTGAAAACAAAAAACAAAAAAAGTTTGCGACACTGAAATAGGCTCCCGATAAATAAGATAAAATCGGAAATACCCTTAACTTAATATCTCATACTACTCTTTCAATACATAATCTAATGTTAAAAGGAAATAAAAAAATTTCTTATATTGAATTCGAAATGCCATGCTATTATTACTTAATATGAATATTTCATATGGCGAAGGCATATTTTTCTTTTTTCTTTTAAATAAAAGAAAAAAGAAAAACCCATTGGCACCAAGCGTGAGGGAATGCTAGACGTTTGGTAATTTTTCCTCCGACTAGGATAAAAGATCCCATTGAAGCGGCTAATCCCATGCATACTGTTTGTACATCTGGTCGCAAAGCTTGCATAGCATCATAAATAGCTAATCCGGGTATTACCCATCCGCCAGGAGAGTTTATAAACAAATACATATCTTTGATCTCACTTTCTGTAGTGAGATATATCATAAGACTAATAAGTTGATTCGAGATCTCACTATCAATATCTTGGCCTAAAAAAAGTAATCTTTCTCGATAAAGTCGGTTGATTAGGATCAAATTCTATCCCTTAGGAACCATACATGCACCTTTTAATGCATACGGTTCATCAAAAATCGCGAAAAAAAAAAAGAATCAATATGTAGATCCCAGCCCTCCTTTTATAGTGAGTACTTTCTAACTTCTCTTTTAACGAATAACGAAGGGGCCTTTCCTCCATTTTTCAAGAAAGATGGTTTTTTTTTACCCGTTTACCTATAAATAAAAGTTTACTTATAAATAAAATAAATAAAAAAAAATTCATTAAACTTATGAAATTCTTATTGATGTATTCTTTCATCGGGATCTAATTCAAATCACGATGACATTCTCTTGTTCCTGAGTGGGCTTCTTTAATTCTTTTAGGTTTGTGCTCTACTCCGAGTAAAGATCTGCCCGATTTTGATTTGCACATATAGGGCAAATGTCCCCAATACCGCGTCTTTTTGTTACAACTTCCTTTTTTTCAATTCATTTCGCGCCTTCCACAAAATATTTGACGTATTTATCAAATTATTCGATTGATTATGATTAGCAGTTTGAAATTACTCCTATTTCTAATTTAGAAATAGAATATGATACAAATAGTAATCATGGATATAGTACTAATTGGGTTTTTCTAAGCGGAGCCTGGATACTTCATTTTATTGGTCCAAACAAGCTAACCATAAATTATTCTAATTGATAATATTAATCTGAATACCTCCAAAGCATAGATCTAATTGCACTTCATTGTCACTTCACGCTCTAAATTTTTGATGATTTAATTAATTCTTCTTTGGCGAAACAGAGGATATCTCGATCGGGGTAGAGAACGGGGAAATCCCATAATGACCCAATGTCTCTGACAAGTCGCACTATACGTCAATCCAATTTGAACTATCTTCCCCGGGATTTCGAAAAGGGACTTTTGGAACACCAATAGGCATTAAATGAAATAAAAAAAATGAAGTACTGTATTTCACTTTGATGTGAAAGCGTAACAATGAATTTATTGTCTTAATAATATTATATTGGTTTTTTTTTATTTTTTCTATTTTTATGTTTTATTTTATTTGCGCGGATTCGATAAGTTCATAACATAAAAAAAAAGAAGACAAAATGAATAAAGTCAAATTCTTACGAATAGGCTCTTTGAATGATGAACAAATCTGTATGCATTCGCTCATCTAAAATGGAGTCAACCTCCCATTGCGTATTGGTACTTATCTGGTATAGAATAGATCTGCTTCTCTTTGTTCTTACAAACAGAATTGTGACATTATGACTAAAATACTAAAAAAAAAAAATGGAATCCTTTCTCCGAGATAATCCACTAAAAAAAGGGAGGTCCATAACATAGTTTTTTCCAGTGCGATAAAGTTACATAGTTTCTATCTTTCGTTGATAAGGGGGTATTCCATGGGTTTGCCTTGGTATCGTGTTCATACCGTCGTATTGAATGATCCTGGTCGTTTGCTGGCTGTCCATATAATGCATACAGCTTTGGTTGCTGGTTGGGCCGGCTCGATGGCTCTATATGAATTAGCCGTTTTTGATCCTTCTGACCCCGTTCTCGATCCAATGTGGAGACAAGGTATGTTCGTTATACCCTTCATGACTCGTTTAGGAATAACCAATTCATGGGGTGGTTGGAGTATTACAGGAGGAACTATAACGAATCCGGGTATTTGGAGTTATGAAGGTGTAGCTGGGGCGCATATTGTGTTTTCTGGCTTGTGCTTCTTGGCAGCTATCTGGCATTGGGTGTATTGGGATCTAGAAATATTTTGTGATGAACGTACAGGAAAACCTTCTTTAGATTTGCCCAAGATCTTTGGAATTCATTTATTTCTCTCAGGGGTGGCTTGTTTTGGGTTTGGCGCTTTTCATGTAACAGGATTGTATGGTCCTGGAATATGGGTGTCTGATCCTTATGGACTAACCGGAAAAGTACAATCTGTAAATCCAGCGTGGGGTGTGGAAGGTTTTGATCCTTTTGTTCCGGGAGGAATAGCCTCTCATCATATTGCAGCAGGGACATTGGGCATATTGGCGGGCCTTTTCCATCTTAGTGTCCGCCCGCCCCAACGTCTATACAAAGGATTACGTATGGGAAATATTGAAACCGTGCTTTCCAGTAGTATCGCTGCTGTCTTTTTTGCAGCTTTTGTTGTTGCTGGAACTATGTGGTATGGTTCAGCAACTACCCCCATTGAATTATTTGGTCCCACTCGTTATCAATGGGATCAAGGATACTTTCAGCAAGAAATATATCGAAGAGTTGGTGCTGGGCTGGCTGAAAATCAAAGCTTATCCGAAGCTTGGTCTAAAATTCCTGAAAAATTAGCTTTTTATGATTACATCGGAAATAAT